TATGTATTTATTATATATATATTTATTTGAATATATTATGGATTTGTTTATGTATTTATTTGAATATATAAAGAATATATAAATCTTTTTCCATATTTTACTTATAATTTCTATTTATAATAGAAATTTATAAATAGAAATTATAAATAATAGAAATTATAAATAAAATACAAAAAGAAATTCTTACTTTAATCTCTAATATTTTTACTTTAATCTCTAATCAAGAACGTGTAATAGGACGTCTTCGATTGTTTCATAGAGCCAATCGGAGACGTAGATCAAATGGGAAAGGTGGGAAAGAAAGAAATAAGGGTATGCGGTAGATAGTGATCTATCTTGATTCTATATTTTTATACTTTTTATTTAATAAAAAATAAAATGAAGGGCACCAAAAGAAAGAATAGGTTTTATTATTACTACATGTTAGTAACAGCCCTTTGCTACTTCAATCAAAGGGCTGTCCCGCGTATTTTGCTGGTGCTTAATGTTTTCCGATTATACCAGAAATCTTATAATTATAAGAACGTGTTATAATTGGATTTATTGGATTGTTTTATTAACAGTGTTGGGTCAGAACCCCCCGTTGACTCTGCGCCAGTGATTTTTTTATTATTAGTGAACAATAATTTATTATTAGTGAACAATAATTGAATAATTCCTTCATATTCATAGAGATAGAGGACATAATTCACATGGATATAGTAAGTCTCGCTTGGGCTGCTGTAATGGTAGTCTTTACATTTTCCCTTTCACTTGTAGTATGGGGCAGAAGTGGACTCTAGAAGTACTGCTAATTGAATTTAGGAACCAAACTGTATCAATTTTTTTTATAGATCTTCCTGCAAAGCCTTTTTTTATTTGAATTTCACTATTGAAATTCAAATTCCATTTTGAAATGAAAATAAAAAACATCTTCATTTCGAAACGGTATTTGATTCTAGTGGAGTAATGGATTCTATGAATAATATATGAACTCTTTCAATCAAACAAATATTGCAATTATTCCCATGTTTGTATTTCGAAAGGAATACAATACAAATGGTAGGAAATTGATTCCAACCGTATTCTTCATAACTTTTCTATTTCGATGACCCGACTCTTACCAAAGTTATATATGGGCAATGGGAAAGAACGGAACCCTTTTTTTTTTTTTCATTTTTTTTTTTTACTGTTCAAAGAGAAAAGAAATCTGTTATTACATGGATACACATTTTTTATGGGAAACAACATAGTGGTTGTCCAACGAGATACTACAACTCCACATAATAAAATATTGTCTTGGGCGAGTCACATATTGCGCACTTACCGCTTGTTTGATTATGTGGTTTATTATTTTATAAATTTTATTTATGCTGTGCTTGCTTTATTGAACTCATTTCATATCATGGTTCAAACGTTAAAAACCGGTGAGGTTTACTAATCCTTTTTGAAATCCGAAGAAGTTCCCACGGAACCCCCCGGAACCTCTGTCAACTGCTCAATCAATTACTTCTTTGTCGGAATGCTAACAAACAGATTACTTGCTTTTATTTTATCCATACCCTTTTTTCCTTCATTGGTTTTTTTCTTTCTTTCAATGTATATCGGGATTCATATTAAAAATAATCCGAAATACAGGAATTAGAATCGTACGAATAAGAGTTGTCTTTCGATTACTTCCGATTATTAATTGGAATCAACACAAATTAAATAGAACTAGATGAAGAAATAGAATTGGGACACGACACTATGTAATTTATATATGGAATTGATATCTATATATATGAAGATAATAATGTAGATTGATATATATTAAATTAACCTGTATCTTCAGACAGTAAACTTTATACAGTACAATGACAATACTAGATAGTATGGTAGAAAGAAAAATATGAATCTTTCTTTCTACCATACTATCGTCTCTCATAGAATACTGCTGATTCTATTTTGTTCATTTCATTCATTTAATACGCGAAATTGGAATCTTTTTCGTTTTATTTCTTTTCTTCAATCATTGATAAGAACTAAAAAGTCAAGTTTAATTCAAATTAATCGCTCTGACTTACTGTTTTTACGTATATTATAAGTAAAAAAGCAGTAGGAACTAGAATGAACAGTGCAGTAGCAATAAATGCAAGAATATTGACTTCCATAATTTCATCGTTTAATTTTTCTTTAATTGGCAATAACTCGGGATTTAATCCCATAGAGATGATAAATCTTTCGTCTGTAAATTCAATGGGATGAATTACGTCTCGATGTAATCGAATCGGATCAATATCATGAATAACAATATCTGGGCTATCAAATCGATTCATCGTCAAGAATTGAATAGTATAACATAGGAAGATCTTTTATCCATACCGACTTCAAAGGTTGATTCCTGATCCAATCAAAAATTCCTTTAAATTAATTTCAATTTGAAATTGAAATTTTGATTTATCATTCTTTTCCATTCTTTTTTTCTATAACTTACCGCCTTCCTTGTACAATCATCTGATGAAGTATCATCTAACCGCCTTTACACTTACCTTACCGTTGATTTTAACCAAACCCAAACAACCAATCGAAATGAAAAAAAAGAGGGATCCGGTTGGGAATGAAATTCGGCTATTTGTACTCCCTTTCACAGAAAAATGGAGAGACGAATTGATGTATTTTTGTTATTTTATTGGATTTGGATCCGTCGGGACTGACGGGGCTCGAACCCGCAGCTTCCGCCTTGACAGGGCGGTGCTCTGACCAATTGAACTACAATCCCAGGGAAATAACATAATAAAATAAAGTGTACAGTATACCTATTCTTAATGATTTCATTCAAACCCTTTCGATTTAGATTTTCGATTAGAATTGTCATGTTGGAACAGAGAAGCGAGTGATATATTTCTATCCATATGGATATGCGCTTTAGCGAAAGCGGCGTGGATTACTAATAATCTTTTCGTTATTGCCAAATCAATTGGATAATCAATCTTTCAATGAAAAAGTTCGTTTTTCTTTATTTTACTCTTGTACTTAGCCTTTACACTTACCGATCCTGATATGAATCTAGATCATTAGAAAAATCAGAATTTGTTGGAAAAAAAAATAAATTAAATAGAGTAACTAAATAGTGGTAGAGATATATCAAAAAATTTTACTTTTTTCCTATTGGGATCGAGCATTTCGGGAAAAAAACAAATGGGTTATATCATGGCGGATCGGCGAATTATTGGGCCGAGCTGGATTTGAACCAGCGTAGACATATTGCCAACGAATTTACAGTCCGTCCCCATTAACCGCTCGGGCATCGACCCAGGACAGGAAGAAGCAATTTCATGCTTATTGATAGTCCATGATCAACTTCCTTTCATAGTACCCTACCCCCAGGGGAAGTCGAATCCCCGCTGCCTCCTTGAAAGAGAGATGTCCTGAACCACTAGACGATGGGGGCATACTTGCCCGACCGCCATCATACTATGCTCATAGTATGAATAGTTTTTTGAAATTGTCAATATACAATATAATAGAATGGGAATGGTATGACTCAATACAAAGGATAGCACTTTTCGGTGAGTAATTGGTCTACCAAAAAGGGGGATTAAACCCCATTCTTACGCTTTCATTCATCGATTCACTCATTGTTAAGATTAGGCGGGCATATTTCTACCTCACACTAAGACAGGAAATTCAAATAAAAAAACGATAAGTTATTGAATTTTTTTCTCTCCATTTTTTTTGGTTCAGAGGACAGGCCGAATCTCTTTATCAACGATTGCTTCGATAAAATATTTCGGAGTTATGTTGAATTGGTAGGTACATGTATCAATCAAATGAATTTCGTTATAATGGAAAATAATGGAAAGAAATTAGGGTCGGCCGGTCTAAAAACAATTCATTGCATTGATATTTATCAAATCCAATATCAATAAACCTTTTTTTACCTACACTTACTAGTATATTCTATACTCACTAGGTAAATCAAATTGAGCGTTCCTGAATGACCCACTATGCGTCTAAGATATATCTATTACATAGATTATAACGTATAAACGTATAAGATATGTCTATAGACATATAACATATAATAAGTATATACACTAAACTCATAGTAACTAGCGGCTTATTCAGGAGTTGAAGTAAACGGGCCCTTTTAACTCAGTGGTAGAGTAACGCCATGGTAAGGCGTAAGTCATCGGTTCAAATCCGATAAGGGGCTTTGGTTTTTTCATAAAACTCCAACGGCAGTATTCATATTTATAGAGATATTGTTGCCATTTGTAATAAAAAAGTAACAAACCATAAAATGTAATTGTAATATAATTAATTTTTATATTTAAATTCTATTAAATACTAATGAAGTGTAGTAATTTCTAGTAATTATAGTTATAAAGTTGAACATTTGTTATTCTGTTTATTATATTGTTATCAATATTATAATGATAAGTTTATAATGAATAATGCTAAGTTGTCTACTTGAATCTCCAAATATTCCTATTACTTTATTCTATTATTCCAATCAAATCAATTAGACAAATCAATTAGAAATCAACAAAAGAAAAAGTAAGTGGACCTAACCCATTGAATCATAACTATATCCACTATTCTGATATTAAAATTCGATTAGAGATAAAATTGGAACAGTGGATCTTTTTTTTTTTTTCATTTTCATATTTCTTTGGACTACGCGGGAATCTGTCGATATTTCCGATTAAATCTTCTTGTTTCTAGATGTTGTATAGGAATGCCATTCCCTTACTTTACAGCGAAAGATTTATTCCAAGCACAACATACATAAGAGGCGTTTAAAATACCTTTCTTTGATTCCAGCACACAAGACAAGATCACTTTCTATTTTATTATATATATTTCATAATTTATAAGTATCTATTTTAGATACTTAGATAGATATCTATCAGATCGTGGTTTCATGTAACAAATATTTCCATCCATATGGATACATACAATATTTTTGTTCCGATAATCGGATGGAAAATGGATGCAAGAAAGAGACTTTTATTTATAGTCTCCTATTATTAAAT